CAAAGGATGAATTCCACTTTCACTTTAAAGAGACATGCTATCAAAATAGCCCAGTTTCAGAAACTTCTTATCTGTATGGGAATCAAGAAACTTCGAAGTTCGAAATCCTTAAAAAAAAGAAAAAGAAATTAGTAAATACAATAAATATAAAAAAAGATAAGCGGAAATGCGCCCATTACCCACATATTTTAGTACTTCTCCTATAAAGAAACTCAGAACACCAACTCCATTCGTAATTCCATCCACTATTTTCCTATCAAAAAAATGAGTAAATTCAGCCAATCCTCTTATACTAGCAGTTAAAGATTCTTTATAAAAAGAATCTATGTAACCACGATTATATGACCAATTATATATGATATTGATTATTTTTTCTCCTAGTTTCATAGGCACTTTTCTTTTAAGTGAATTAATTAAATTCAAATTTTTGAACGATGAATAAACAGGTTTATATAAAAGAAACGCGATAAATATTCCAACAAAGGCTATACTGACGGAAAAAGTGGCATTTGTGACAAATTCATACCAATCCACCGAATTTGAAACATTTTTATGTAAAAGATTTATAGATGAGTTTAACCATTTGGATAATATATCCAAATCTTTTCCTTCTTGAGTGAAAGGAATCCCAATGACTCCAACAAAAAAGGTCAATAAACTCAATAGAAGCAACGGGAATAACATAGTATTGTCTACTTCATGAGGATAGGATAAAGTCTTTGTAGTATTCAAATTGATAATAGTCATAAAGGGTCGGGTTACATTATCATTAATTCGACATGTGTTTGTCGAAAGAAAAAAAGTACCAGCCTTATTATTTATTGGTAATAAAGTTAATAAACTTATTTGTTGTTTTTTCGTTTTTTGACTTTCTTTACCCCATAAAGATATGGAATAGTCCAAACTACTTGTTTTTCCACTATAATTTTGAAAGTTAATGTTTAAATGTCCCTCAAAAGTTAGTAAATAGATTCGAAACATATAAAATGCAGTTAATCCTGCCGTGGAGCAAGCTAGTATTCCAACAATCTGTGAATACAACCAACTATCATTAAGAATTTCATCTTTGGACCAAAAACAGGCAAGAGGTGGAATACCACATAGAGAAAGTGTACCTAAAAAAAAAGCGGTTTTTGTAATTGGCACGTATTTTATTAAACCACCCATAAGAACCATATTTTGACTTTTATTTGGAGAATATCCAACAATCGGCTCCATTGAATGAATAATTGATCCGGATCCTAAAAACAATAATGCTTTCGAATAAGCATGAGTAATCAAATGAAATAAAGCCGTTCGATAAGACCCCATACCTAAAGCCAACATCATATAACCCAATTGAGACATTGTAGAATAGGCTAAACTTCTTTTAATATCGTTTTGAGCAAGAGCTAAAGTAGCTCCTAATAGTACTGTTATTATACTTATTAAAGATACGAAATTCATTATGTAAGGCATGACTATGAAAAGGGGAAAAAGCCGAGCTACAAGAAAAATGCCCGCTGCTACCATAGTAGCAGCATGGATAAGAGCTGAAATAGGAGTCGGACCCTCCATAGCATCGGGTAACCATACATGAAGGGGAAATTGGGCAGATTTCGCAACTGCACCAGAAAATAATAGAAAGACACATAAAGTTCCAAATAAAAAATGGACCCCATTATTCGAAATAAAGTTATTGAATATTTCGAACAAGTCTCTAAATTCGAAACTACCTGTTATCCAATAAAGACCTAAAATTCCTAATAATAAACCAAAATCCCCGATACGGTTAGTCACAAATGCTTTTTGGCAAGCATTTGCGGCAAGGGGTCGTGTGAACCAAAAACCTATTAATAGATAAGAGCACATTCCAACTAATTCCCAAAAAAGATAAATTTGTATTAAATTCGAACTGGTAACTAATCCCAACATAGACGCATTAGAAAAACTCATATAAGCAAAAAATCTCAAGTATCCTTGATCATGAAACATATAATTATCACTATAAATAAGAACCATAACTCCGATAGTAGTGATTAATATTGACATAATAGAAGTAAGTGGGTCGATCAAATAGCCAAACTCTAAAGAAAAATCATTATTGATGGTCCAAGATGATACATATTGATAAATAGAACTCCTATTTATTAGTTGAATAGATAAGTCGGCTGAAAAAACCATAACTATACTTAACAAGAAAACACTATGAAAAGACCACATACGTCGAAGATTTTTTGTTGCTGTCGGAAAAAAAATAAGCCCTAGTCCTATTCCCACAGGAACCGGAAGTGGAAGTAGAGGTATGATCCATGCATATTGATATGTATGTTCCATAAAAAAAAATTTCTTTCAAAATTGCTTCTAATTCACCAGATCCTATAAAAGAAAAAAATCACGATAGGTAAGAACTCAAAAATATGGATTCTGACTTATTCTCAGTCACTTCAAATATTCAAATCAAGAAGTGCAAATTGGTCAAATAACATAACGAACTTATTTGTGAAAATGTAATACTTAGTTGTTAAATCAAAAAAAAAAATGACAAATCCATAAAATGAAATAAAATTAGGTATATGCCTTCTTTGAACTTTGCCAATTTCTAGTAAACTGTATATTTGAATTAGTTATTAGTTCAAAGTGAGCTTCGTAAACTGTTCAATGCATTTTTTCCATGTAGAAACGATGAAAATAAACTGAGATCGAAGTGGTTTTGTCTCATTTTAGTAACTGAAACCTATTTTTTCACCTAGAAAATATTTTGTCCTTAGTCAGAGTTTCTGTAATTTTCATATACCTATGGTTTTTTTATGAGGTTAATAGCATATCATCGATGGATAGATCGATAATGAAGAAGAATCCGTTTTGAACAATAGATGTCTTTCACATCCAACGATATTATTGAGAAACCTCTGACATTTTGAATGGCAGTTCCAAAAAAACGTACTTCTCTGGCAAAAAAACGGATTCATAAAAGTTTGTGGAAAAGGAAGGGATATTGGGCAGCGTTAAAAGCCTTTTCATTAGCCAAATCTCTTTCTACTGGTAATTCCAAAAGTTTTTTTGTCCCGACACCTAAATAAGAAAACCTAAATAATAAAGGATGCGCATAATCTGAATCGGACAAATGTGAATTTAGTGTAGAATATGACTACAAAATTTGGATTATCTAATACAATACCTAGTAAAGAGTAAATGGAACTTTTTGACTATTCTGTATAGTATACAAAATCCTGAAATCAATATTTTGTTGCGAAATAAAAATCTCCACCTCGGAAATGAGAAAACATAAAAAATATTCACAAATAAACTAGTTGAAACCTTCTATCTGGTGGGGATTTTTATTTCCCCCATCTCCCCCTTTCGCACAATCATTTTTATGATTTCTTAAAATAGGAGGTAGCACTTTTTGTATTTACAAATACAACAATGAAGAGCATAACAGATCTGAAAAAACATCACTATTCAGTTTATTAAGTTCAATAATTGGGACATTGACTAAAAAAAGTGCAGAACATTAAATTAACTCATTCAATATCGACACTTGAATAATAATAGCTTATTATCAGTTTAAGTAAGCCGCTATGGTGAAATTGGTAGACACGCTGCTCTTAGGAAGCAGTGCTTGAGCATCTCGGTTCGAATCCGAGTAGCGGCACATTCTCTTCTAAAAGAGATACAATAAGGCCTATAATGAATTCAATTCCGATACCTTATTTTTTTTTTATTGATATGATATTTTTTACTGTAGAACATATATTAACTCATATTTCCTTTTCCCTTGTTTCAATTGTAATTACAATTTATTTGATAACCTTAGTAGTCGACGAAATGATAGGACTTTCGAATTCGTCTGAAAGAGGTCTAATAGCTATTTTTTTCTGTATAACAGGATTATTAATTATTCGTTGGGTTTATTCACAACATTTTCCATTAAGTGATTTATGTGAATCATTAATTTTCCTTTCATGGAGTTTCTCAATTATTCATATGTTTCCATATTTTAAAAAACAAAAAAAAAACTTACGCGTAATAACTGCACCAAGTGCTATTTTTACTCAAGGATTTGCCACTTCGAGTCTGTTAACTGAAATGCATCAATCCACAATATTAGTACCGGCTCTCCAATCCCAGTGGTTAATGATGCATGTAAGTATGATGTTATTGGGTTATGCAGCTCTTTTATGTGGATCATTATTATCAGTATCTCTTCTAGTCATTACATTTCGAAAAGAGATCCACATTTTTGCTAACAGACATTTTTTTTGTACTGAGTTATTTGACTTTGGTCAGATCCAATACATGAATAAAAAAAGGAATATTTTACAAAGCACCTCCTTTGATTCTGCTAAAAATTATTACCGATCCCAATTGATTCAACAATTGGATCATTGGAGTTATCGTGTTATTAGTCTAGGGTTTATCTTTTTAACTATGGGTATTCTTTCCGGAGCAGTCTGGGCTAATGAGGCCTGGGGATCATATTGGAATTGGGACCCAAAAGAAACTTGGGCCTTTATTACGTGGACTATATTCGCTATTTATTTACATACTCGAACAAATCAAAAGATGAAAGTTGCAAATTCTGCAATTGTGGCTTCTATGGGCTTTATTATAATTTGGATATGTTATTTTGGGGTCAATCTCTTAGGAATAGGGCTACATAGTTATGGTTCATTTCAATTAACATCTACTTGAATAAAAAAAGACCGAACGATTAGAGATATAAAATGGCGTAGATAAAATCGAATAAATCTCAGTTTAAGTCGTCAAGAGCCGTTTGAATCAATACAATACTTGATTCAAATGGCTCTCACAAAGGTGAAATAGATCCAGTTCCAATTCTTTTTCTATTAATAAGTCAAATTTCTTTTTTCTTTTGTATTGTATAACGCACAATAAAAAAAAAAAAAAAAAATCTATTTTTTATACAAAAATTATCTATCAAAATATTTACATAAAATACTTTGAACCTTATCAACTGATAATGAAAAAACGAAATCTGGGTAAATACCAATACCTATTATGGGTAGAAAGATGGAGATCGAAACAAATAATTCTCGTGGTCCCGAATCAAAAAAATAAGAGTTTGGAATATTAAATAGCTTGTATCCATAGAACATCTGGCGTGACATAGATAATAAATAAATAGGAGTTAATATCATACCCAGTGCCATTACACAAGTAATTAGTACTTTTGTCATTAAAAGATATTTTTGACTCGTAATTAGTCCCAAAAAGACTATCAATTCCGCAACAAAACCACTCATGCCCGGTAATGCAAGAGAAGCCATCGATAATATACTAAACATCGTGAATATTTTGGGCATTAAGATAGCTATCCCGCCCATTTCATCGAGATAAACAAGACGTATTCGATCATAACTCGTTCCTGCCAAGAAAAAAAGCCCAGCACCAATAAAGCCATGAGAGATTATTTGTAAAAGAGCTCCGTTGAGACCCGTATCAGTAATAGAGCCAATTCCTATAATTATGAAACCCATATGAGATACAGAAGAATAGGCTATTCGTTTTTTTAAATTACGTTGGCCAAGAGATGTTAAAGCTGCATAGATTATTTGGATCGTGCCCACTATTATCAACCATGGAGAAAATATCGAATGAGCGCGGGGTAATAATTCCATATTGATCCGAACCAACCCATATGCTCCCATTTTTAATAAAATTCCAGCTAGAAGCATACAAGTACTGTAATGTGCTTCCCCGTGGGTGTCTGGTAACCAGGTATGTAGGGGTAGAATCGGTAATTTGACAGCAAAAGCGATAAGAAATAAAATATAGAATATTATTTCTAATGCCACAGGATAGGATTGATTAGCTAATATTTCAAAATTTAATGTTGGTTCATTGGAACCATATAAACCGATACCCAAAACTCCCATTAAGAGAAAAATGGAACCTCCTGCAGTGTACAGAATAAACTTTGTAGCTGAGTATAGACGTTTTTTTCCTCCCCATAAGGATATAAGTAAATAAACAGGAATTAATTCTAACTCCCACATGATGAAAAAAAGTAAAAGGTCTCGCGAAGAAAATGATCCTATTTGGCCACTATACATTGCTAACATCAAGAAATGGAAAAATCGCGAATCTCGAGTAACTGGCCAAGCCGCTAAAGTCGCTAAAGTAGTAATAAATCCCGTTAATAAAATGGGTCCTATAGAAAGTCCATCTATTCCTAATCTCCAATAAAAAGAAAAATAACCTATCCAGTTATATTCCTCTGCCAGTTGTATTAAAGGATCGTCGAATCGGAAATGATAACGGAATGCATAGGTCATTAGAAGGAGTTCTAAGATACATATACATATAGTATACCACCTAATGCTTTTATTTCCTTTCTGAGGGAGAAAGAAAATTAAAGAACCTGCAGATATCGGAAAAGCGACAATTAGCGTTAACCAAGGAAAAAAGTTCATGGTAAAGATAAGATACACTTAGACCATAAAAAACCCGTACTAAAAAAAAAGAAATGGAAACTATATATTATTTTGAGCACGGGTTTTTGTCGGTAAAAAAATGGATTAGTGCTATTTTTTTTTTGAACGTATCAATAAGCTAGACCCATGCTACGAGTTGTTTCATGCCATAAATAAACCCGAACACTCAAGAAATCCGTTGGACAGGCGGATTCACATCGTTTACAACCAACACAGTCCTCTGTTCTTGGAGCGGATGCTATTTGTTTAGCTTTACACCCGTCCCACGGTATCATTTCTAATACATCTGTGGGGCAGGCTCGAACACATTGAGTACATCCTATACATGTATCATAAATCTTTACTGAATGTGACATTGAATCTCTATATTTTTTGAACGTCATAAATTTTCAATCTAATAAACTTGTACATGAATCATGTAGTTAGATATCAGATGAATCAATGATTTACCAAAATGTTTATACAAAATGGATTTATGGATCAGCTTATGCGAAAGAGTCAAGATACTTTTATTTAGTACATCTTCGTAAACAGGAATATGAACCTATATTGAATATCATACATACTAATTGGACTTACTGAATAACCATTTTTCAAAAATATTTGAGTTCATAAAGATTCAAATTTCTTGAATGCATATTATTTATTCAACAAATTTGATTGATTGGTGCGAGTTGATTTTCTATTACGATAAATTGACGAAATAATTGCTGGTCCAATAGCTGCTTCAGCGGCTGCAATAGCTATGACAAAAATTGAGAAAATATCTCCTACTAATTGGCGGCTATCAAAAAAATCAGAAAATGTTACGAAGTTTATATTAACTGCATTTAGGATAAGTTCAAGACACATAAGGGCTCTAACCATATTTCGGCTCGTGATCAATCCATAGATACCGATAGAAAATAAATAGGCACTCAAAACAAGTACATATTCGAGCATCATTGACCGACTCCTTATCAATCTTGATTCATTTCAATATGAACAACAACTCAACTTATTCTATTGACTAGAATCGAAAAAGCACGGACCAAGGACAAATAAATATATTGCTAATATTGATAATAGGTAATAGATTGAATTAAAAGCATTTCTTATCTTATCTATGAGCGTTCGAAAGCTTTGTTACTGACGAGCTACCGCAATTGCACCTATCAAAGCAAATAAAAGAATGATTGAAATGAGTTCAAATGGAAGAAAAAAATCTGTTGATAAATGAATCCCAATTTGTTGACTATTACTTATCAAATCCTGTTCTACAATATGGTTTGATCTTGTAGTCCAAATAATCCCGTACCATGACGTATCTAGAATAGTAGTAATTAGTGAAACAAAAATACTTGTACAAGCCACTGCAGTAACCCCATCTCCAACAGTCCAAAACTGGAAATCTTTGTAATATTCTGAACCATTAATAAACATCACAGCAAATATGATTAAAACATTTATAGCTCCCACATAAATAAGAAGTTGGGCAGCAGCTACAAAATGGGAATTGGATGAAATATAGAATAAGGATATACAAACAAGAACTAATCCCAATGAAAAAGCAGAAGAAATTGGATTAGTAAATAATACTACTCCTAGACCTCCTAATATAAGACCTGATCCCAGAAAGATTAAAAGAAAATCATGTATTGGTCCTGGTAAATCCATTATATATAATATAAAATAAGAAATAAAAAAAAATAGAAATGTTTCATGACCTTATTGATCGGACCAGGAAAAAGGAAAATTATCTGGGATAGATTTTGAATTGAAAAAATAGATGTGTATTGATGTAGGTCCAATAATTGGACTAATCTCATTCTTTTTTGAGGTTCAATTCGGCAGTTCAAAAAAAATTCTTTTAGATCAAAAGACTACATTAGTAATTCTAAATTGTTTCGAAAAAGGAGTAAGGAGTTTAGCCATTTTGGATTTGAGGCACATTCCAAATTGTTCGAATTGTGTAATCGTCAATTAATGCCAATGGTAAACGACCCAAAGCAATTTGATTATAATTCAATTCGTGACGATCATACGTAGAAAGCTCATATTCTTCAGTCATTGATAAACAATTTGTGGGGCAATACTCAACGCAATTACCACAAAATATACAGATTCCGAAATCAATACTGTAATTAAGCAATTGTTTCTTTCGGATCCTAGTTTGTAGTTTCCAATCAACAACAGGTAAATCTATAGGACATACGCGAACACATACTTCACAAGCAATGCATTTATCAAATTCAAAGTGAATTCGACCACGGAAACGTTCCGATGGGATCAATTTCTCGTAAGGATATTGAATCGTTACAGGTAAACGATTTGCGTGGGATAAAGTAATCATAAAACCTTGACCGATGTATCTTGCAGCTCGTACTGTTTGTTGACCATAATTGATGAACCCAGTTACCATAGGGAACATATCGTGAATAGCTATGAATAATTTGATGGTTGTTTCCTTCTCTTGTTTGAGATAAGTCTAAGTATAGACTTGCGTGGTTAGAGTGAAAGGAGTTGGGAAGAAGTTGTTAATAATAAATTACCGAGAGAAATAGGTAAAAGAAATTTCCATCCAAGATTTAATAATTGGTCCATTCTCAGTCTAGGTAAAGTCCATCTTGTTGTAATAGGAATGAACAAAAACAAAAAAGTTTTAACTAATGTAATCAAAATACTAATGATTGTTCCAAAGACTCCGCCTGCTTTTTCAAAAAGTTCAGGAACGAATAGATATGGAATAGAAAGATTCCACCCGCCCAAGTAAAGAACTATTACAAAAAATGAAGAAACTAATAGATTTAGATAGGATGCAACAAAAAATAAACCAAATTTGATACCTGAATATTCGGTTTGATAACCTGCTACTAATTCTTCTTCTGCTTCTGGTAAATCGAAGGGTAACCTCTCACATTCTGCTAGGGAAGAAATTAGAAAAACGAGAAACCCTATAGGTTGACGCCACAAATTCCACCCCCACAAACCATATTTTGACTGTGCTTCAACTATATCAACTGTACTTGAACTATTAGATAATCATAGTCGGTGATAACATTACTGTTACTATCGCTATTACAGAACCGTACATGAGATTTTCACCTCATACGGCTCCTCGAGGGGCCTAAATAAATTTAAGGACCGGGTTAGTATTATTGACCATGATATACTTGTATGGTAGATAGAGTCAAAATCTATTGAAAAGTCCCGAATTAGTCCAATGTAATTCCGTCTGCTATAAAAAAAGTATTTCTGAATGAATCTCATCCTTTACTTTCATTTAAGAATTTCCATTTGAGTAATAACTTAATCCGTTAATAAAATACTCCTTTGAGTAATATATATATCAATATTTCAACCCAGCATTTTCGATTACGAAAAAGAATTACATCTTCCATTATTTCATTACTCAATGACAGAACTTTTATCGCTATGAATATAACTATATTAAATAAAGAAGAAAAAAGAGCGATCTTTTTTATTGTAATTGTATTCTTTCTATTTTGTTCGTTCCTATTCTTCTTTTTCTTCTTTCTCAAAAACAGAAAAAAGGGGGTCCTTTCAAAAAGGATTCTTTCGTTCCTGATAGTTTTTTTTTTCAGTGGATAGGGGCATACTCTGGATCGGAATCGTGGGAAGTACTACTGGATGATTTCTACCAACTTAAAGCCCCAATGAATGTTCCTTTTATGCGGAAATGCTTCGTTGTATAATTTGCATAATCTCTATTACTAATCCTTTGTGTACCTTGGTATTTCTAACCACCCACTCATTTTTTATCAACTCACTATTCACTATTATGGTAATGCATACAAACGATAGTGAAAAACCCATCAAGTTGTTATTTGAAACCCGCTTCAAGTCCGGATGATCAATCAACCGATCTTGGGATAAACAGTGCGAATTGCTTATGTTTACTTATGTTTGATCCTTATACATAGGAAATGAGACTTACTATTTTTACTGCAAATTTCGAAGCTGTTTTCTTTCACTCATAGAACTATCTAATTGTGTTCATCAGTCGAGTTAATGAACAAAAAAATGAAGCGATTTCTTTAATTCAGGCAATTTCTTTCCAACGAAAAGAAAAGGAAAATAGGGAAAATGTTTCAACGACTCGCACGTAGAGATATTGATAACACGCATAGAGTTAATGGTATTTCATAACTAATCGATTGAGCAGCAGCCCGTAAACCACCTAAAAAAGAATATTTATTATTCGATCCATATCCTGACATAAGAAGTCCAATCGGAGAAATACTTGAAATGGCGATCCATAAAAAAACACCAATATTGAGATCGGCTAGAACAAGATGATAGCCAAAAGGGATTACTGAATAACTTAATAGAATTGATATGACTGCTATGGATGGTCCTATATTGAATAAATAAGTATCGCCTCTAGATGGAAGAAGGTTTTCTTTGAAAAGTAGTTTTGTACCATCTGCTAAAGCTTGGAGAATTCCAAAAGGTCCAGCATATTCAGGTCCAATACGTTGTTGTAGCCCCGCAGCTATTTCTCTCTCTAACCACACGATTACTAGTACACCTATTGTGATTCCCACTATAACAGTCAAAATCGGAATAAGCATCCATATGATCTCATATACCTCTTTTAGGGATTCCCATTTTGAAAAAGCATTGATATCTTGTACTTCTGTTGTATCAATTATCATTTCAACGATCAACTTCTCCCATAATGATATCTATACTACCTAGTATCGTCATAATATCAGCCAATTTCATTCTTTTAACTAACTGAGGAAGAATTTGCAAATTGATAAAACCCGGTGGGCGAATTTTCCATCTCCAAGGAAAAATATTCCCATCTCCTAGCAGAAAAATTCCCAATTCGCCCTTTGGGGCTTCGACTCTCGCATAAAGTTCTTGTTTCGACAATTCAAAAGTAGGAGAGGTTTTTTTACTAATGAAGCGATATTCAAAATCATTCCATTGGGAATCCCTTACTTTATCAAAACATCGTATTTCTAAATTCTCATAAGGTCCTCCCGGAATTCCTTCCAAAGCTTGTTGAATGATTTTGATAGATTCCTCGATTTCACTGATCCTTACTAAATAACGAGCTAATGAATCTCCCTCTTTTTGCCATTGGACTTCCCAATCCAATTCGTCATAACACTCATAATGATCAACTTTACGAAGATCCCATTCTATTCCGGAAGCTCGTAGCATTGGGCCCGATAAACCCCAATTTAGTGCTTCTTCTCCACTCAAAATTCCTACTCCCTCAACACGTTCTAAAAAAATGGGATTGCGCGTAATAAGTTTTTGATATTCCGAAATTCCGGTTAAAAAATAGTCGCAGAAATCAACGCATTTATCTATCCAACCATGTGGTAAATCAGCGGCAACTCCTCCGATACGAAAAAAATTATGCATCATTCTCATACCGGTAGCAGCTTCGAACAGATCATATACTAATTCTCGTTCTCGGAAAATGTAGAAGAAGGGAGTTTGTGCACCAATATCTGCCATAAAAGGGCCAAGCCATAATAAATGGGAAGCTATCCGACTTAATTCTAACATAATTACTCTGATATAGCTGGCTCGTTTAGGTACTTGAATATTCCCTAACTGTTCCGGTGCATTTACAGTGATGGCCTCAGTGAACATAGTAGCTAAATAATCCCAACGAGTTACATAAGGTAAATATTGTATAATTGTTCTATTTTCTGCAATTTTTTCCATTCCTCTGTGTAAATACCCCAATATTGGTTCACAGTCAACAACATCTTCACCATCGAGAGTAATGATGAGTCGAAGAACGCCGTGCATTGATGGGTGGTGAGGTCCCATATTTACTATCATAAGTTCATTTCTTATAATTGGTACATTCATAGGTTGTTCCTTGATTCATTTTTCTAGGAATTGCAGAAAACAAAAGGAAATTCATCAAAATTCATGATTCAATAACCAATAAATTAAATTGAAGTTCTTGAAATTAACGAATTTTGGGTTCCCGAATATCCAATCGATCAATTAATTCTTTATAACGTATTCCATTTTTTTTTGACAAATAAGCCAGCAGTCGTTGACGTTTTCCCAGAATTTTCTTTAGACCTCTCTGAGATAAATAATCTTTTCTGTGCAATTCCAAATGTGAAGTAAGTCTTCGGATTTGCTTAGTGAAATGCACTACTTGAAATTCAACGGACCCCTTGGTTTCTTCTTTTTTTTCTTGTTTTGGGGAAATAACTGATAAAACGGAATTCTTTACCATAAAAGCAAGTCTTCTCCAACTTTTTAAAAATATGAATTTTACGGATCAGTAATAATAATGTTGCACATTTTAATCTGGTCAATTTTTTTTTTCATTATAGGCTTTTTCATTTTATCCAAATTTTGAAAATAAAAACACTTTTGGATTCATAATCCAACTCCGTTTTTTATTTGATTCATTCTTTAGATAGAAAAAAGTGTGGAACTCATAATATAAAAGAGAGAAAAAAGAAAACGAAAAAGAATACAAATCTTTGGATGAATTCTATATCTAATTGATATATTATTGGATTTGTATTCATGTAGAATATAAACCAATACGTGTCTGTTTCTTTTTTCTGGAAGATATGTTACAGAATAGAAATAGAAAAATATCCTATCATATGTTTCATACATTTAGAATTGTGGATACATATGTATTCTTAACATACTGAAAGAACTCCCAATATTGGTATTAAACCAATAACGATTCATACAAACTAAATCTTCTAATTGACAAGTCGGCCAAAGAAAAAACTTTAATCTATCAAGACGGTTGCTTTCAACCAAAAAAGGACCATACATTTTGACATTGTTTCCGTTTCCGAATACCAGATTTAGATCTATACCTTTGTTTTTTTTTGAATTGAAAGAAATGAGAATTCTTAACTCTTTTCGACGTCTCGGCGATAAAATAGTTTCAAGAACAAGCAAACTATAATTTTGTATGCCTCTATGTCCAATAATTTTTTTCTCTTTTGCAATGGATTTTTCAAAATCGATTTTTTCTCGATAGCTTGGATGAGTTTGATAGTTATTCTTCTGAACTAATGAAATTCTTATGGTTTGATACATAAGAAATTGTCCAGGATGGTTTACAGACAGACGAATTGGTTCAATAAAAAATACGCCCTTTTGCATCCATTCTGTAACATACTTCTGACTCGGCAGTATATCTAGATTTATGGCTCCTCTTTGAATAGCGGATAGAGCACTTTCTCTTGGATTTCTCAAGCTAAGCAGGAGACAACATACTTTGAGATTTTTCATTATTGTTAGATTGAAAAAAAAAGACCATCTCAATTGAACAAGCAAATGACTTGTTAGTAAAAAATCGAGGTCTTCTTCCGTATTGTTTTCATTTAGACTTTTTTTGATGTCTGATTCCTTATAGTTTAAAACTTCACCATAGTCTGAAATATCACCATAATCGGAAAGATCTTTTTCTTGGTTTAAGAGAATGGATCCAAGATTCCATTTTTGATTTAAAGCTATATTTTTTTTTTCACTCAAACTTTTCTTTTTATAAAAATTTAAAAGAAGTGATTTGATTGGTATGATCCATAGTTTGAGTTTATATGCATTATAAAGCAGTATCAATTCTGGTAAGAACCAAAGTTCCTCATTCAAAATAGGAAATTCTTCGTTCATTTCCAGCCAATCGAAAAAGCTTTGAATCCTTGGGTTGGTTTGCTGAGTTTGATGAGTCGTCAGATTCAAAAGAATCCTCTTATCGATTTGTTCAATTAGTTGAGAATTCCTTATCGTAGTATTCTTGGTATTGGTCTGGATCCAGGTTTCAATATCGACCCTTTTTCTAAGACAAAAATGGATCATTCTGTAATCAAAATCAGATTTATCCCTATCTGTAATCGTTTTTTCGCCTAAAGAATTGTTATCTCCTAGCGTAAAAAGTTTTCTTTTATTGGTGTTGTAATTATAGGATATTTTTTGGTTATTGTTTCCTTGTGATGGTAAAACAAAAATATCTGAGTTCTTCTTATTTTCATAATTAATGGATTTATATGATAAGAGATCATATCGAGAATTTTTTTGAAAATTCCCTTTGGGATTTGATAATGAGTTTAATCCATAATCATCCATTTCCGTTTTGTAACGAAGTAAACCGCCTTTTTCATCAAAATCCCACTTTGAGAAATCCTTATTTTCATTTTGTCTTCTAGAGTGACGATTCATTTGATTTTGCCATGTTTTTGATACCAATCCAGACCATCTAATATGAGATATATTATATAGATAATGATTCCGTAACCAGCTTTTCCATTGATTTCTTCCAGAATTCAGAAGTTTTTTATCTGTTAATCTCGAATCCAATATTGGTTGTACTCCAAAATCATCCTTTATTTCATCCTTCAGAAAAAGAGCTCTTTCATGATATTGAAGTGCAGATCTTAATCTTAAGTTGTATAAGTTCAAAACTTGGCTTTGTGATAATTTATACCCTACATATGCTTGTGATAAAGAGGATAAGTCAAAAAACACTTTTGAATTTTTATGACTAATATAAAAACAGGACTGTCTAAAGTTTCTAAAGTGAATTTTGTTTTCTTTTTGATTTGCTTCATTATTGTAAGTGTACGTATCAATTTTTTTGTTTCTTGATTCAAAATCAAAAAAAACTTGCCCCTTGATCCTTATTATATTAATAACTAGGAGGTATATTCTTTCAATGAAAAATTGGAGAAAATACTGCGAGTTAAAGATGAATCGAATAATTTGTTTTTTGACTATTTTACAAATCATTTTTATTTTTTGAAATTCGAATCTTTTTACGGCATGCCGCTTTTTGTTAAACCTATTATTTATCTCAGAAGTTCGAAAATTGTTTTTCTTGTCTTTTCTCATTTTTTCTAGTTGGTTTCTGATTGTGCTTGTTCTAATAGTCAGATCTTGCATTTTCATTGCTGTTAGCGAGTGTTTTGTCCAATTTTTAGATCGAGTTGGAATGGGTGATTCATGAATTATCTGATTTTTTTTTATCAAATCTTTTTTGTTTTTCGTTTCAATTTCAACCGATTCATCGAGTTCACTCAACCCAATTCTATTTTTTTTTGAAGGTTCGTTTATTAGTCTGTTTCGAACTAGAACACTTTTGTTAATCCAGTTTTTTATTTCTTTTAACATTTGAAAAATGAAAAAACAATTTGTTTTCAATTTTCTAATTTTTTTTATGAGTTCTTTAAAAATGGGTAAAAAAAAAGAAGGTTGTTTTTGGTGTGAACCAAAAGGCTGTTTGGTCGTCCTTCCCCACACAGTTAAAAAACAAAAATTCTTGTTTTTTCTTTTCTTTTTCATTTTGAATCGATCCATTTGAGGGAATTCAGGTTTCGCTCTATGCCAGGGTTTCAGATAGAAAGGAAATAGGATCTTTATCTGAATACCTTCGCTTAACCAGTTTTTCGGCAAGTCTTTTTCGGATAGTTGAACACCACTATAGGTGCATTTAACATGCGTTTCCTTATCCCAATTTTCGAAATCCTCAGACCATTCGGGAAATTGAAATAATAAGATACGGCCAATATTTTTAGCTATTATCAATGAGGGTAATAGAATATATTTCCTAAGAATGGATTGTATTATTAATATGGAACTTCTTGTTACTTGAGGAGTTAGAATACCCTTTTGAGGGTCTACTATTTCAATACCTATTATTGCTTCTTTTTTATACTTCTCATAAGTATCCTTTTTTTCTGAAAGTTCCAATTCTTTCGTTTTTTTCATCCAATGTCGGAAAATAAGTTTAATCAGTCCAGAGATATCAAAATAAGAAAGGAGGGATTTGTCGAGTCTGTACAAAAAAAGTGGGGAATGTACATTTGCTTGAGACAGTTTCAAAATAGGTATTTTACGCCTTTGAGCTCGTATAGAGCCTATGATTATGTTTCGACGAAAATCTGGTTGTTCTGAATAATGCATCAAATAAAATTGCTCTGGTTTATAATTAATATAAGTAGGCTCATTTATAGTAAAAACCACCCCAAATTTTGCTTTTCTTGAACGCATTCCAGGGTCTTCTAACACGACTGCTTCGGTTTCTCTTTCTTGTCGTTCAAACTCGTCAATTAATTTGTATGAGCGTCTAGGTATTTTTTTACTAATTTCCTTTCTTCCTACTGATAATGTTTTTCGTTTTTCATCATACATATTCATTATCTCTTCAAATTCTATAAAATTATTAGCAAGAATAAGACCATGTATTTTATTTATCAAAAGAGTCTCTTTACTATTTTGGATGGAACTTTCACTAAGGATTGGTGGTGAAAATATTCTTTTTGTTGGTCCGCGATAAGGACCATTTAAGACGGGATCATTTTTTTTTAGCAAGTATTCTTTTTTAGTTTGATCAATACGCAATCTAGTTAATACATCTAGATAAAGAGATCCTTTTTCTAGAGCCTTTAGTCTATTTAGAAATTCAGTTCTGAGTTTCGTTTCGTTTTGTTCAGTTTTATAAACCCAGGGATTTTCTAGTTCATCAGAGACTGAATAGACCGATCTCCAAAAAGTTATCTTTCTTTCTATCATTTCCAAAAAAGTTTTTAAACTGGGTGGGTAGGTAAAAGATATTCGTTTTTTGCCATTATCTTGACACGAAAAAAAAAAATATTGTGACATTTCATTTATTAGACTATTTTCAAATTTCTTGTTTTTTAAATATCGCAACGGGCGTTTCCATCGTTTATAGTCGAAAAGAAGAGCTACAAGTTTTATATTTATTGTATTTACTAATTTCTTTTTCTTTTTTTTAAGGATTTCGAACTTCGAAGTTTCTTGATTCCCATACAGATAAGAAGTTTCTGAAACTGGGCTATTTTGATAGCATGTCTCTTTAAAGTGAAAGTGGAATTCATCCTTTGTTTTTTCTTTTCCGTTCACTCGGATCTCTTCCGTTTCATCGATTTTGTCCGGATCCTCCTTTTCTTCCGAAAAAAGGGAAGGAGAAGGATCTTCGTCGGTGAATCCCTCTTGTTCCTCTTTAGTCCACTCCGTTTCGGAAGTTTTTTCTATTTCTACATCTGTTTCTTCTCCGCTTTCCCCCCTTTCTTCCGTTACTGAGG